TCGGACCAATCAATCGAATATTGACTCATACGTAATCGATCGAACACTACTTGAAAACGGTTCTTCTGTTCAGAAACGAAATGTTCCAAATGTTCCTGTAAATTCTTGCTCCCATTGGACCATTTGTATCTATATGCATCAGGATCCCGATTCATGGATCTCTCGGTTCGAGAAATAAGAGGATCAAACCATTTCTTCTGAGTCTCTTTCAAATTCAATAAATGTTGGTTGATCGTATATTTCATTATAGTTATATGATTCAGAGTATCATTTCCTATTTGATCCCTTTGAATTCCATATTCGAAGTTGCGATTGGATCTATTCATTAAAAAGAATCGATTCGATACATTTCTTATGTACCCATAGATGCTATATTGGATTTGAATCAGATTTCGGATCAATCTATATTGATTGACTGCCTCCATGATGTTGTTGCTAGCAAATACCGCTGTTTTTAGTTTTGGATCTTCCAAATCATTCCCGCAGTGGATCCGGACCAATTTTTTTCTGATCCTTCGATAAAAAGATTCATTCTCCTCATAAAAAAGAGGAGGTAGAACCAATAAAGATTTCTTTTTCGATTCATCTCTGGAGTTGAATACCTCATTCAAGAATTTTTTTTGATCCAACCCGTAGGAATCAATAGAAAAGGCAAATCCCCTATGATACACCAGATCCGGCTCGGTTATTGATAGAGTGAATAGATCTGCCATTTCTTGAAATCTCTCTTCTGATTCAAAATCGTGGTGTAACGTGTATCCCCCTTTGTTCCGGTTATGGAATAGATGAAATAAATCCAAAAATGGATTTTTTTTCAAGAATGAAATCTTATTGGAACTGTCCATATCTGGTTCATCCTTCGGAACCATATCACATCCCGGATCTGATGAAATAGGATGAATTGAGACGGTATTTTGTAAATACGTAATTATCTTGAATATATCAACCATTTCTTTATTTTCCGATCGCCTGGAAGGGACAAAAGAAACATCTTGTTTTTTCTTCAAAAATTTCTGATCTCTAGTGGACCTCTCAGTAGGATTCGAACCCAGATGAAGTTCTGACCATCTGTCAGAGAAAAAAGAACGAATTGATCTTGTAGGATTCCCAAGAAATTCTTCGATTTCTTTCGGAAGCAGATGATTATTCATCTGCTTCTCACGTTTCGTGAATAGCCGGGACATTGAGGAAGATCCAAAAAGGCATTTCGGGAATCGATCTGATTCTATCTCTGTTCGTTCCGTTTGAAGAAAGGAACGATCCAAAAGAATCGATCTTTCTTTTAGTTGCTGAATCTCTGTTTGATCGATCAATGTGTGATATTCTGAATCCTCATTTCTAATGGAATCGAAATGATCTCTGGATTGATCAGAGGATCCTTTCGATTGGCTAGAATCCGTTACTTGAACGAAAATAGATCTTGTGGAATCATATTGAATATTTGACAATACATTCCGTACCCTGCTAAAAAACCAATCCTTGTTTACCAACCACACATTGTCTAACCAAATCCAATTCTCTCTCGATACGTTCCTCAAAAAATCCGATTCGTGCTGATTCTTCCCCCAACTAACGAAGAGATCTTGGCGGAATTGCCACATATGAAATTGAGCACAATTTTGCAAAGAAATACCCCACTTGTTTCTCGAGAAGAGATGGGAAACGTGCTCAATATCATTTGATTGAATAGTTGCCTCAGCTCCTTGTTGTTTGAAGAAACCCTCCCCTTCAATTGGTCTTTTTTCACGAAAAGCAGACATGAGATAACAAATCAAGTCTTTCCCTAAGATTTCGAATAGCTGTCCCGAATTCAAGTTGATTATGTTTCGCTTCTTCCTCGGAGAAAGACGATCAAACAATTCCCAATCATGGTCCTTGCGGATCGGATCATCCGTATAGGATAAAAAAAGAAACTCCAGATATTTGCTATCTTTCTCTTTGAATGAGATCTCAATTCCAGCTACGGTTTCATTAGCTATCTTACAACTAGAATCCCTCTTTTTTCCGATCCGGTTCCTCCACCACTGCGAACCCCGGTTCGATTCAGGCATGATACACTTTTTATTTTTTGGGAGAACCCAAGTACTCTCTTGCGGATCCATGAAACAACTCTCAGAAATCTTTTTCTCTTTTGGAAGATACAGGAGCGAAACAATCAATCTATTGATATTGGAAGACCAAAAAGATTCTTCCAATGTCTCATTTCTGGGTCCAATGGAATTCATAGGTATAGGAAGAAGCTCCATCAAATAGAGATTTTTTCTTTCGACCATCTTTCGATTGGTAATACGAGATATAAGGACCACTACTACAAGCAGTACTACACCTTTGATCGTGAAATATCGATTGCTTGTTGAACCCTGTGAATCACGTGAAAGTAGGATACTCCAAATTCGGGGGTCAGAGAGTTTCATAAAACGTTCTTGGTGGAAAAAAATGTGAGTGAAAGATCCCACTGAATCGAATTTGATCCATGAATCTAAGAAATAGTGAGAATTCTTGATCTCACTCAATATCTCTCTCAATTCGAAGATCCAGGATTTGAATTGATATCGTTTCATTGATTCCTCCTAAAGATTTTCATTGATTCCTCCTAAAGATTTCATTTCAATTGGAATTTGGTTATTCACGATGTACAATGAGCCCTGTTAAGCATCCATGGCTGAATGGTTAAAGCGCCCAACTCATAATTGGCAAATTCGTAGGTTCAATTCCTGCTGGATGCACGCCAATGGGAACGTTCAATAAGTCTATTGGAATTGGCTCTGTATCAATGGAATCTCATCATCCATACATAACGAATTGGTATGGTATATTCATACCATAACATATGAACAGTAAGAACTAGAATTCTTATCGATACTGGAACTCATAGGGAAGAAAATGGAGTTATGGATGGAATCAAATATGCAGTATTTACAGAAAAAAGTATTCGGTTATTGGGGAACAATCAATATACTTCTAATGTCGAATCAGGATCAACTAGGACAGAAATAAAGCATTGGGTCGAACTCTTCTTTGGTGTCAAGGTAATAGCTATGAATAGTCATCGACTCCCAGGAAAGGGTAGAAGAATAGGACCTATTATGGGACATACAATGCATTACAGACGTATGATCATTACGCTTCAACCGGGTTATTCTATTCCACCTCTTATAGAGAAAAGAACTTAAAGCAAAATACTTAATAACACGGCGATACATTTATACAAAACTTCTACCCCGAGCACACGTAATAGAGCCATAGACAGTCAAATGAAATCCAATCCACGAAATAATTTGATCTGTGGACAGCATCATTGTGGTAAAGGTCGTAATGCCAGAGGAATCATTACCGCAAGACATAGAGGGGGAGGTCATAAGCGTCTATACCGTAAAATCGATTTTCGACGGAATGAAAAAGACATATCTGGTAGAATCGTAACCATAGAATATGACCCTAATCGAAATGCATACATTTGTCTCATACATTATGGGGATGGCGAGAAAAGATATATTTTACACCCCAGAGGGGCTATAATTGGAGATACCATTATTTCTGGTACAGAAGTCCCTATATCAATGGGAAATGCCCTACCTTTGAGTGCGGTTTGAACTATTGATTTACGTAATTGGAAGTAACCAATTAGGTTTACGATGAAACCTAGAAATCAATCACTGATCCAATTTGAGTACCTCTATGGGATAGACCTCAACAGAAAACTGTTGAGTAACGGCAGCAAGTGATTGAGTTCAGTAGTTCCTCATAGAAAATTATTGACTCTAGAGATATGGTAATATGGAGAAGACAAAATTGTTTGAAGCACGCACAGAACCGGAAGCGCCCCTTGTTTCAAAGAGAGGAGGACGGGTTATTCACATTTAATTTGATGGTCAGAGGCGAATTGAAAGCTAAGCAGTGGTAATTATAAAGATCCCCCCGGGGAAAAATAGAGATGTCTCCTACGTTACCCGTAATATGTGGAAGTATCGACGTAATTTCATAGAGTCATTCGGTCTGAATGCTACATGAAGAACATAAGCCAGATGATGGAACGGGGAGACCTAGGATGTAGAAGATCATACATGAGTGATTCGGCAGATTTGGATTCCTATATATCCACTCATGTGGTACTTCATCATACGATTCATATAAGATAAAGATCCATCTGTCTAGATATCATCATATACATCTAGAAAGCCGTATGCTTTGGAAGAAGCTTGTACAGTTTGGGAAGGGGTTTTTAAAAGAAGAATCTACTTCAACCGATATGCCCTTAGGCACGGCCATACATAACATAGAAATCACGCTTGGAAAGGGTGGACAATTAGCTAGAGCGGCGGGCGCTGTAGCGAAACTGATCGCAAAAGAGGGTAAATCAGCCACATTAAGATTACCATCCGGGGAGGTCCGTTTGATATCCAAAAACTGCTTAGCAACAGTCGGACAAGTGGGTAATGTTGGGATGAATCAACAAAGTTTGGGTAGAGCCGGATCGAAGTGTTGGATAGGTAAGCGTCCTGTAGTAAGAGGAGTAGTTATGAACCCTGTAGACCATCCCCATGGAGGTGGGGAAGGGAAAGCCCCAATTGGTAGAAAAAAACCCACAACTCCTTGGGGTTATCCTGCGCTTGGAAGAAGAAGTCGGAAAAGGAAAAAATATAGTGATAGTTTTATTCTTCGTCGCCGTAAATAGGAATATTGAAAATAGAATTTTTTTAATTTGAAATAATGTGATGGGCGAACGACGGGAATTGAACCCGCGCGTGGTGGATTCACAATCCACTGCCTTGATCCACTTGGCTACATCCGCCCCTTATCTAGCTAAAGGATTTTCTCTTTTTTCCATTCATCATTATTGTATTTATTCTTACCTTCATACTTAGATCGAGATATTCTATTGGACATAGAATGCCAATCTTTAAAATGTAAAAAAAGGAGTAATCAGCTGTGGCACGTTCACTAAAAAAAAACCCTTTTGTAGCTAATCATTTATCAAGAAAAATTGAAAAACTCAACATGAGGGAGGAGAAAGAAATAATAGTAACTTGGTCTCGGGCATCTACCATTATACCCAAAATGATTGGCCATACAATCGCTATTCATAATGGAAAGGAACATTTACCTATTTATATAACAGATCGTATGGTAGGTCACAAATTGGGAGAATTCGCACCGACTCTGACTTTCGCGAGACATGCGAGAAACGATAATAAATCTCGTCGTTAATTTGGAAAAAAAATAGATACTTATCATTCATTGGCGGGAGATAACCTTATGATAAAGAACTCAAATTCGAGTGGAGAAGTAAAAGTTTTAGCTCAACATATATGTATGTCTGTTTTCAAAGCGCAAAGAGTAATTGATCAGATTCGCGGACGTTCTTATGAGGAAACGCTTATGATATTGGAGCTTTTGCCTTATCGAGCATCTTATCCCATTTTAAAATTGGTTTATTCCGCAGCAGCAAACGCTAGTCATAATATGGGTTTGAACGAAACCGATTTATTCATTAGTAAAGCCGAAGTCAATGGAGGTTCTTTTGTAAAAAAATTAAGACCTAGAGCTCGAGGACGTAGTTATCCGATAAAAAGGCCAACTTGTCATATAACAATTGTATTAAAAGATAAATCAAAATTATCTTTCGATGAATTTAAGATTTAGATTCATATTTAGAAAAAAATAGATGGAAAAAAAATATAATAAAAAATATGGGACAAAAAATAAATCCGCTTGGTTTCAGACTTGGTACAACCCAAAATCATCATTCCTTTTGGTTCGCACAACCAAAAAATTTTTCTGTAGGTCTACAAGAAGATGAGAAAATACGGAATTGTATAAAGAACTATGTACAAAAAAATAAAAAAATATCCTCAGGTTTCGAAGGAATTGGAATTGCGCGTATAGAAATTCAAAAAAGAATTGATTTAATCCAGGTTATAATCCATATTGGATTCCCAAATTTATTAATAGAGGGCCGAACACGAGGAATCGGAGAATTACAGATGAATGTACAAAAAGAATTTCGTTCTGTGAACCGAAGAATCAACATTGCTATCACACGAATAGAAAAACCTTATGGAGACCCCAATATTCTTGCAGAATATATGGCTTCTCAATTAAAAAATAGAGTTTCATTTCGAAAGGCAATGAAAAGAGCTATTGAATTAACTGAACAAACAGATACAAAAGGAATTCAAATACAAATTGCAGGACGTATTGACGGAAAAGAAATTGCACGTGTCGAATGGATCAGAGAAGGTAGGGTTCCTCTACAAACAATTCGCGCTAAAATTGATCATTGTTCCTATACAATTCGAACTATCCATGGAGTACTAGGCCTCAAAATTTGGATATTTGTGGATGAAGAATAATAGACCTTTATTTATCTTGTCATTCTATCCAGTAATATAGTGATATATAGAACAAAAAACTAGAAACTTTTTTTGTTTTTCTGTTAAATCAAAAAAATAATTCGAATTCTATAAGGTTGAATAAAAAAGAAATTAACCTTTTTTTTATAATTGCTATGCTTAGTGTGTGACTCGTTAGTTTTTTCTTTAGAGTTTTTAGTAGGATCAAAAAAAGACTGATCCCTAATATTAATTTAATTCAATAACTACAACTACTATATAAAAAATTAAAAACTAATAACTAACTTATTGCTTCATATTGTCGAGATCCCCAAAACAGTCACTATATGACTGGATCAATCATATAGTTGTAACAACTGGAATTGTTCCATAACAAAAAAATATGATTGTGGATTTGAAATAAAAAAAAAATAAAGGGATGCGGATAAATGGAAAGATGATAGAAAGAGAGAATAAAAATATCAATGATATATAATTCCAATATGTATGGTCTATGAATTACCTCATATAAATAAAAGGCAGTGTAATAAAGCATTAATTTCATATTGTTTTATATTGTTTAATATTGTATCGATTGATATATAAATAATAAATGATATATAAGTAATAAAGAGCTTCCGGTTAATAGAAACTGAGGAGATTGACTCGGAAACAGATTTTGTTGAGAGCTCCATTGCAGAGTTCAGGTCTAATCATTAATGGAGAAGCTATAGGAACGACGAAACCTGTGACTATATAGGATTCTATTTAAAAGAATCCAAATGATTGAGCAGGCGGGATGGCGGAATGAACCAAGAACAATTTTTTTTACTCGGAGAGGTTGTGGATTGATCCTACGAATAAAGCAGGAAAAGGAAAGAGTCGATATTCGCCCGCGAAACCCTTATTTCTTTTCTTATTTATTGGATTGTCTTAATTCAATAATTTATTAAAAGAAAAGTAAAAAAAAAAAAAATAAGGATCCGGTATAAAAAAGAAACATTATCGATATCTAGAAATAGACAAATCTAACCGTATATACAGCTTCTTATCTAATAAATGAAATATAATATCAATAAATCCCATTACTTAGTTTAATGTATTAGTTAGTAAATACATGTGCATCTGTAATATTATCGAATCCTTTCATTCGTGAGGAGCTGGATGAGAAGAAACTCTCATGTCCGGTTCTGTAGTAGAGGTGGGAAAAAACCATCAACTATAACCCCAAAAGAACCAGATTTCGTAAGCAACATAGAGGAAGAATGAAAGGAATATCTTGCCGGGGTAATCATATTTGCTTCGGCAGATATGCTCTTCAGGCACTTGAACCCGCTTGGATTACCGCTAGACAAATAGAAGCAGGACGAAGAGCAATGACACGATATGCACGTCGTGGTGGAAAAATATGGGTACGTGTTTTTCCCGATAAACCTATTACAGTAAGACCCGCAGAAACACGTATGGGATCGGGAAAGGGATCTCCCGAATATTGGGTATCTGTTGTTAAACCCGGTCGAATACTTTACGAAATGGGGGGAGTCTCAGAAACTGTAGCCAGAGCAGCAATTTCAATAGCTGCGTGCAAAATGCCTATAAAAACTCAATTTGTTATTTCAGGATAGGGATGTAGAACTAAATATAAAAAAGGGATGAAAAAACAACCACGAGTTTCTTTATTTCTAGACAAATACTATTTCTTCTTTTTCCTCATTCTTTGCATTGAAATAAAAAATTCAAATAAAAATGATATGATTCAACCTCAGACCCTTTTGAATGTAGCAGATAACAGTGGAGCTCGAGAATTAATGTGTATTCGAATCATAGGAGCTGGTAATCATAGATATGCTCATATTGGTGACGTTATTGTTGCTGTAATTAAAGAAGCAGTGCCCAATATGCCTCTAGAAAGATCAGAAGTAATAAGAGCTGTAATTGTACGTACATGTAAAGAACTCAAACGTGACAACGGTATGATAATACGATATGATGACAATGCGGCGGTTGTCATTGATCAAGAAGGAAATCCAAAAGGAACTCGAGTTTTTGGCGCGGTTGCTCGGGAATTGAGACAGTTGAATTTTACTAAAATAGTTTCATTAGCTCCCGAGGTATTATAAAGACTCATAGTCATAGATCAAATTAGGATATTGTTCTAGTAGGATATCTGAAATAAAACCAATTAATAGATTGTGTCTCACGCATATACTTTTACTAAATTTAATAATTAATTTAATAAAAAATTTCTAATTTAATTAAATAATGAATACTTTGAAGTATTCAAATAAAAAAACATGTTGATTATATCAAAATTAGGAAGCACCAATAATTATAATTCGTCATGGGCAGAGACGCTATTGCTGATATAATAACTTCTATAAGAAATGCTAACATGAGTAAAAATGGAACGGTTCGCATAGTATCCACAAATATCACCGAAAACATTGTTAAAATACTCCTACGAGAGGGTTTTATTGAAAATGTTCGGAAACATCAGGAAAGTAATAAAAATTTCTTGGTTTCAACCTTGCGCCATAAAAGAACTAGGAAAGGAATATATAAAACGATTTTAAAACGTATCAGTCGACCCGGTCTACGAATTTATTCCAACTATAAAAAAATTCCTAAGATTTTAGGTGGAATGGGAATTGTAATTCTTTCCACTTCTCAAGGCATAATGACAGATCGAGAAGCTAGACTAGAAAAAATTGGAGGAGAAATTTTGTGTTATATATGGTGATCCTCCTCTGATATCCTAATTTTATCTCTAACTTCCTATTTGTGAAATTGAAATAAAGAGGAAAGGTGAGTTATATAACTCTTCCTCCATTAGTTGATACTTCAAAAAGGTTTCCTGGAATGAAATGATTCATGAAGGTTTAATTACTGAATCATTTCCCAATGGTATGCTCTCCGAATCCGTTTATATTTTATATAATGAAGATCTAATTCTAGGTTATATTTCGGGGAAGATACGACGCAGTTTGATACAAACACTGCCGGGGGATAGAATAAAAATAAGGCAATATTATTCATTCAACCAGGGGACGTATAATTTATAGACTTCGGAACAAAGATTCGAACGATTAGATAGATTCTTTTTGAAAAAATCCCTTTCATCAAAGATACAATTTGAAGCAAAAAAAAAAAACAAGAGACTTATTTTCTTCCAAGGAATAGATTAAAAATTAAAGTAAGGAGTAAGAAATATGAAAATAAGGGCTTCTGTTCGTAAAATTTGTGAAAAATGTCGACTGATCCGTAGGCGCGGCCGAATTATAGTGATTTGTTCCAATCCGAGACATAAACAGAGACAAGGATAATCTTTCTAAAGTTTCTCAAAGAGTGGTTATGTAAAAATAAAAGATTTGTTTTAACATAAAATGGATATCTCCATATCTTTTTATATATTTCTGATTTATATTTATGAGATGATAAAATATGGCAAAACCTATACAAAGAATTGGTTCGCGTAGGAATGGGCGTATTAATTTACGTAAGACTGGACGTAGAATACCAAAAGGAGTTATTCATGTTCAAGCCAGTTTCAACAATACCATTGTAACTGTTACAGATGTACGAGGTCGAGTGGTTTCTTGGGCCTCCGCCGGTACTTCTGGATTCAAAGGCACAAGAAGAGGAACACCCTATGCTGCGCAAGCAGCTGCTTTAGATGCTATTCGTACTGTAGTAGATCAAGGTATGCAACGAGCAGAAGTTATGATAAAAGGTCCTGGTCTCGGAAGAGACGCAGCATTACGGGCTATTCGTAGAAGTGGTATACTATTAAGTTTCGTACGTGATGTAACACCTATGCCACATAATGGATGTAGACCTCCCCAAAAAAGACGTGTGTAAAAAAAAGAATTAAATAGATTTCAAGAGAAATAAACGATTCAATGATCTGATCAAATAATAATATTAGTATGGTTCGAGAGGAAATAGCAGGATCCACTCGAACACTACAGTGGAAATGTGTTGAATCAAGAGTAGACAGTACGCGTCTTTATTATGGTCGTTTCGTTCTGTCCCCGCTCATGAAAGGGCAAGCCGATACGATAGGTATTGCCATGCGAAGGGCTTTACTTGGAGAAATAGAAGGAACATGTATCACACGTGCTAAATCTGAGAAAGTGCCACATGAATATTCTACGATAGTAGGTATTGAGGAATCGGTACATGAAATTTTAATAAATTTGAAAGAAATTGTATTGAGAAGTAATCTGTATGGAGTTAGAGACGCATCCATTTGCGTTAGAGGTCCTAGATACGTAACCGCTCAAGATATCATCTCACCGCCTTCCGTGGAAATAGTTGACACAACACAGCATATAGCTAACCTGACGGAACCAATTGATTTGCGTATTGGATTACAAATAAATAGAGATCGCGGATACCGTATGAACCCCACAAATAACTCTCAAAACGGAAGTTATCCTATAGATGCTGTATCCATGCCTGTTCGAAATGCAAATCATAGTATTCATTCTTATAGAAATGGAAATGAAAAACAAGAAATACTTTTTCTAGAAATATGGACGAATGGAAGTTTAACTCCTAAGGAAGCACTTTATGAAGCTTCTCGTAATTTGATTAATTTATTTATTCCTTTTCTGCATGCGGAGGAAAGGAACATTCATTTCGAGGAAAATAAAAACAGGTTTACTCTACCTCCTTTTACCTTTCAAAATGGATTAACTAAGCTAAGAAAAAACAAAAAAGGAATTCCATTGAAATGTATTTTTATTGACCAATTAGAACTATCTCCTAGGGCCTATAATTGTCTCAAAAAGTCCAATATACATACATTATTGGACCTTTTGAGTAACAGTCAGGAGGATCTTATGAGAATTGAATATTTTCGTACAGAAGATGTAAAACGGATATTGGATACTCTACAGAAACATTTCGCAATCCATTTACCTAAGAATAAGTTTTCATTTTAAAGAAATTTTTTCATATTCTTTTTTTATTAAAAAAAAACTTCATTTTTTATCTTCGACACACAATTCGTATTTTCGCGAAATAGATCATAATAAAATTCATGTATCTAGGGAGGATTCACTTTAGAAGCGACTATTCCCTAGATACCTACATCGTGGTATTTCACAGTTGAATCAATTTGAAAAAGACCTAAAGTTAGAGATTTATCAATAGGTAATGTTGCTCCAATACCTAACCAAAGAGCTACTGCGGTACCGATCAAAAAGACTGTTGTAGCTACTGGACGACGAAATGGATTTTGGAATTTATTAACATTCTCCAAAAAGGGTACTGTTAATAATCCTGTTGGTACTGAAACCATTAAAAGAACACCCAATAATTTATTGGGTACTGTGCGGAGTATTTGAAATACAGGAAAAAAGTACCATTCGGGCAATATTTCCAAAGGAGTTGCAAATGGATCCGCCGGTTCACCAATCATTGATGGTTCTAGGACTGCTAAGCCGACATTACATGCAATAGTACCTAGAATTACTACCGGAAAAATATATAAAAGATCATTGGGCCATGCGGGTTCTCCATAATAATTATGCCCCATCCCTTTGGCCAATTTAGCTCTTAATACAGGATCGTTCAAGTCAGGTTTCTTTGTTATTGGGATAGGTGAATTCTTATGGATCCATCCCCCGAAAGAACCGGACATGATAATTTTTCATCAGCCGGCTCGAGCAAGATTCAAAAGAATTACAGAAATAGATTGATAGAAAATCTATATTTTATAGATATCCGCACATATAAAATAGAATGATTCTATGTAAGTGATAAAGGATTTACTAGCTCCCATTTCTGAAGTTGCACCTATTCATATTCAATGCAAATAATTTAGTTCTTACAGATAAATGCTCAATATCCAAGTAGGCTTAAAAATTTGATCATAATCAAGGGCTTTTTGGACTGTCTCATGTCTTTTTGATTTTATTCGTTTTTTTCCCCACAACATCTCGATTTTCTTACATACAAAGTCTTTACTTGTTACTAATAAAGTCTAGCCTCTGTTCTTCCTTAGATCTCTTATTTCACTCCGATAGTATCATATTATAGATCGAGGTCGATGCAGAGGAAATGAATGCATTTCCATACTATAAATAAGTAAGTGGGCTAGATAAAACATTGGATCATGCCACATCACTTATTCTACAGGATCTTACGGAGCCTGTTCATGCATGACATAATTCGGACATGATCATAGAAAAAATTCTCCTCAAGCGAACCGGCCTATCCTATGCTACATAGGGGGATTTACGTGGTGGTTGGATGCGGAGACACGTTTGGTTGTGAATTTCAACGTGGCGGATAAAATAATATATCGGCATGGCCCAATCAATAGTTCAAGTCACACACTCCCATAATCCATCCATCCTCTCTTCGGAGAATCCACTTCAACTATTCTTATCAAATAAGAACTAAACTACTTCGGAGTTGAAGAGAAGTATCAAAAAACATGTCTTATTTTTTCAATAATACATATTTGTAGCAATGAAATACTATTGTTCCTTCCCGATAGGATATATCAGAAATTACAAATATCTATGATCTGTTTTCTCTTATGATCTGTTTTCTCTATAAAATAAAGCTATAACTATAAAGGACCGGAAATACCTTGCTTACGTATCATTGGGAAGTGCATTAACATAAATACGGCAGTAAGAAGAGGCAATACAAAAGTGTGTAAACTATAAAAACGAGTCAAGGTAGATTGACCCACACTAGCACTTCCACGTAATAACTCTACCAAAGGAGATCCTATTATAGGAATAGCGTCAGGCACGCCTGTCACAATTTTTACTGCCCAATAACCAATTTGGTCCCGAGGTAAGGAATAACCAGTTACGCCAAAAGATGCAGTCAATACAGCCAGAACCACACCTGTAACCCAAGTTAATTCGCGGGGTTTTTTAAACCCACCTGTAAGATACACACGAAATACGTGCAGAATCATCATTAGAACCATCATACTTGCTGACCATCGATGAACTGATCGAATTAACCAACCAAAGTTAGCTTCAGTCATTATGTATTGAACAGAGGAAAAGGCTTCCGTAACAGTTGGACGATAGTAAAAAGTCATAGCAAAACCCGTAGCTACTTGTACTAAAAAACAAGTAAGCGTGATTCCCCCTAGACAATAAAATATGTTGACATGAGGAGGAACATATTTACTAGTTATATCATCTGCAATCGCTTGAATCTCGAGACGTTCCTCGAACCAATCATATACTTTATTGAGATAGGGAATCCGAGAGGAACCCCCCCCCGAGAACCGTATATGAGAATTTCATCTCGTACGGCTCAAACAGAAACACACAAATACCGATTTTGACGGATATGCAATAGAAAGTTCAAAATTTCTTAGCTGCTCAATGCAATTTGTGCCAAAGATAGGAAGTAAAAAAAATCCGAAATCTCTTCTTTGTGATGCTAATGCCAAAAATATCAAGTTAGCTCGTACACCTTTCTTTTTTTTTATATTGATCGTTCCAGGCCTCTTGAATCTTCTCTTTCCTATTTTTGTTTGTTTTTGTTATTTAATTTGTTGTTTTTTGTGCGTAATGCAGGTCGACTTTTGTTTTACTGTTGATAGGAATTCCCTTGTTAAGACCCTATAAATCAATTAAAACCTCAGATTCATACAAGAACCACGATGATTTAATCCCAAGCTAAATATAAATAAAAGGGTTCTTTGAGTAAAAACCATTTGATCATCAATTATTCAATTTCAATGAGTGGATGTAATGACTCAACAAAATCTAGAGAAAAAAGTTGTTCTTCAGATAAAATCAATTTCATAAGTCTAAAGAAAGAAAAATTATTTAATTTAGGAAATATCCATCTGAAATTTTTTTTAGTCCGGTTGCGAGGTCTAAATAATAGGTATGAATCATAGTTAGAATATTTTTTTTTCTTACTTTTTTCTATACTATTCCGTGTTCCAGATATTAGAATAAATATCCGACGGGGTGGAATCATCTTAATAGAGATGACAGGGCCGTTCTCTGTATTATCAATAGGATCAATTATAACAAGTCACACGCTCATATTCCGGAAATACCGAAAAAAGAAATATCACAGTCGAACTACCAAAAAGGTCTATAAATCCAAGTTTTAAATAAAATTTTTTTTGATTGAAAAACTAGAGGTTCATAGTTCTTATGAACCTAACTCATTGAAATTCCATCCAGTAAAACGGAAGAATTATAAATTTCCAAAATAATAGATAGGAATATTGCAAATAGAGCCATTGCAACTCCCATAAGTGGTGTAGTCCCCCAGCCCGGAGCTACTTTACCATATTCTGAATTCAATGGTTTCAATAAACTCCCTACAGTAGTTTGTCTTGGCCTAGATCTAGAACTACCCTCAACGGTTTGTGTAGCCATAAATCCTATTTAATCATTGGTTGAGATCGGTTGACTTTGTATACTATTCCGTTGTAATTGTAACTAAATAAACGATCTTATCGTAGATCCATTGTGATCTTGAAATTTTCTAAAAATGGAAACAGCAACCTTAGTCGCCATCTTCATATCAGGTTTACTTGTAAGCTTTACGGGGTACGCCTTATATACCGCTTTTGGGCAACCCTCTCAACAACTAAGAGATCCATTCGAGGAACACGGAGACTAGACTTGTTGAAGTAATGAGCCTCTTTATATGAGGGCCCATTACTTCAGTTTCTATAATGAAAAATTATTTCATTATTTTTTAGTCGGAACCTTAGGTGGTTCTCGAAAAAAGATAGCGAAAAAAATTATCCCTAAAGTCGAGACTAAAAGGAATGTATAAACCAATGCTTCCATAGATTCGATCGTGGTTTACAATTATAGCTTTCACATCTATTCGTTTGATTGAGTGGGATCATTTACCATACCATAAAAAAAGAGGGGAAAGAATCAACGAAAAGAAGTTGATTCAAGTCTCTATTTTTTTCTCGGGTAGCCGAGAAAAAAATAGAGATAGAGGATAAAGATATCAGAGCAGTCTTGTATCAAACTACTTGTCTCTTTGTAGTTGGATCTCCAAGTTTTTGGAATGCTCCAAATTCCACTTGAGCATCCAAATCTGGATCAATACCAGCAAAAACATCTCTAAACAAGGTTCTAGCGCCATGCCAAATATGTCCAAAAAAGAAAAGCAAAGCAAACGAAGCATGCCCGAAAGTGAACCAACCCCTTGGACTACTACGAAAAACACCATCAGATTTTAAAGTAGCCCGGTCTAATTCAAAAATTTCGCCTAATTGTGCGCGCCTAGCATATTTTTTCACAGTAGCAGGATCGCTATAATTGACTCCATTGAGTTCGCCACCATAGAACTCAACAGTTACACCTACTTGTTCGACACTATACTTTGATTCTGCCCTTCGAAAAGGAACATCTGCCCGAACAATTCCATCTCCATCTACTAAAACTACCGGGAATGTTTCAAAAAAAGTAGGCATACGACGTACAAAAAGCTCGCTCCCTTCTTTATCTCTAAAGACGGGATGTCCTAACCATCCAACAGCTATTCCATCCCCGCTATCCATTGAGCCCGCTCTGAATAATCCCCCTTTTGCCGGATTATTACCAATGTAATCATAAAAAGCTAATTTTTCAGGAATTTTAGACCAAGCTTCCGATAAACTTAGATTTTCAGCTAGTCCGGCACCAACTCTTCGATATATCTCTTGCTGGAAGTATCCCTGATCCCACTGATAACGAGTGGGACCAAATAACTCGATTGGGGTTGTTGCTGAACCATACCACATAGTTCCAGCAACAACAAAAGCTGCAAAAAAAACAGCAGCGATACTACTAGAAAGTACAGTTTCAATATTGCCCATACGTAATCCTTTGTAGAGACGTTGAGGGGGACGGACACTAAGATGGAATAGGCCTGCCAATATGCCCAGTGTACCTGCTGCAATATGATGAGAGGCGATTCCGCCGGGAACAAAAGGATCAAAACCTTCCGCGCCCCACGCTGGACTTACAGATTGTACTTTTCCAGTTAGTCCATAAGGATCAGACACCCATATTCCAGGACCATATAAGCCTGTTACATGAAATGCGCCAAAGCCAAAGCAAGCCACTCCTGAGAGAAATAAATGAATTCCAAAGATTTTGGGCAAATCCAAAGAAGGTTTTCCTGTACGTTCATCACAGAATATTTCTAAGTCCCAATACACCCAATGCCAGATGGCCGCTAAAAAACACAAGCCAGAAAACACAATATGTGCTCCGGCCACACCTTCATAGCTCCAAATACCCGAATTCGTTACAGTTCCTCCTGAAATACTCCAACCACCCCATGAATTGGTTATTCCTAAACGAGTCATGAAGGGTATAACGAACATACCTTGTCTCCACATTGGATCAAGAACAGGGTCAGAGGGATCAAAAACCGCCAATTCATATAGAGCCATCGAACCGGCCCAACCGGAAACTAGAGCCGTATGCATTATATGGACAGAAAGCAATCGGCCGGGATCATTCAATACGACAGTATGAACACGATACCAAGGCAAACCCATGGAAATACCCCTTTCTCAAAGAAAAATAGACACTATGTAACTTTATCGCATTGCAATAGACTTATACTATTTACCTAATCTTTTCAGCGAATTCTGTATGAGAAAAGGTTACTTTTTATTGTATTCCGTTGAAAATAACGGCTGAATTCTGTTCGTAAGAACAAAGAGAAGCAGATCTATTCTATACCCGATAAGTACCAATACGCAATGGGAGCATTAGTCCTATTTTGGGGGAATGAATGTATAGATCCTTTTTATTATTCGAAGGATCTATCTCTTCATTAAGATTTTTATTTCTTAATTCTATCTTTCTCTAAAAACCTTCGAAGAAGACAATAAACTCATTCTTACGTTTCCATATTAAAGTGAAGTATAGTACTTAAATTCTTTCTTTAATTTAATGCCCATTGGTGTTCCAAAAGTACCTTTTCGGAGTCCTGGAGAGGAAGATGCAGTTTGGGTTGACGTATAGTGCGACTTGTCAGACATATTGGGTCATATGGAATTTCCCCATTTTCTCCCCCGATCGAGATATCCTCTGTTTCGCCCAAGAAATATTGTATTGATTGAAGAATCAATCATGCGTAGCGTGAAGTTAAATTAGATTAATTTAGATTGAGGAGAAATATTCTTAATTAGAAGAATTTATGGTTAACTTGGACTAAAAAAATGGAGTATCCAGGCTCTGCTCATAAAATACCAAATGGGTAATAGTAATATATGTAGAATTACCGCTTGTAGCTATGCATAGAGGATTCTTCTATTTTTTTTATTTAATTAGAGAAGCACTCTTAAACTGCCATGTCAACCATTATAATAAATACATTGAATAGTTTTTTGGAGACATGAAACGAATTGAAAAAAATAAACTCGTAGCAAAAAGAAGTGGTACTGAGATCATTTGTCCTATATGGACAACTATAATTCGGATAGATCTTTCCCCGGAGTAGAACATGAACCTAAAAGAATTCAAAGGGCCCATTCAGGAACAAGAAAATGACATCGTGATTTAAATCTCGACGAAACAATACATCAATGAGAGGTTAATTAAATAAGTTCAGTAAATTCTTTTTTTTTTTTTAGGAAGGGGTAAAAATTCTTTTTTAATGGAAGAAAAAACCCCTTCATTAGAAAAGCAGGAATCTCTTAAAAAAAAGAGAGATAGGATTGGAATCGACACATTGATTCTTTATTTTAGCAATTTTTTTGAACCGTATGCATCCAAAGATGCACGTACGGTTCAAAAGGGATATAATTTTGTCCTAATCAACCGACTTTATCGAGAAAGATTACTTTTTTTAGGACAAGAAGTTGATAGCGAGATCTCAAATCAACTTGTTGGTCTCATGGTATATCTCAGTATAGAAGATGAGACTAAGGATCTTTATTTGTTTATAAATTCCCCTGGTGGATGGGTAATACCAGGAATCGCTATTTATGATACTATGCAATTTGTTTCGCCCGATGTACATACAATATGCATGGGATTAGCCGCTTCAATGGGATCCTTCATTCTGGTCGGAGGGGAAATTACCAAACGTCTAGCATTCCCTCATGCTTGGCGCCAATGAGTTTTTATTAAAAAAAAAGAAGAAGAAGACTATGCCTTCGCCATATTGAATATGAATAATAGGTAATAATAGCATGGCACTTCGAGTTCGATATGAACAAACTATTATTGTTTTTTCTAACACGATATTTTCTATCGAGATAGTAGTATGAAAAAAGGTTATTTCCGACTTGATCTTCTATGTCGGGAGTGCATTTCAGCGTCACAAACCGTTTTCTTCCACACCAGAAGCCTTTTTCTGATATTTCTCTTACGAAGAAAAGAGTACGAAAAAAAAAAGAAACTTTGGGATTGCTAAATCACAGACGAGATAAATATAGAAAGCAACAGAACCATCATAGTATTTTTTTTTTTACATTACAATATGAATGAAAGGAAGGGTGGTAAATGGATCATTCAACAATCTAGATCGGATGGATTCCTTTTTTTTTTTCTTCGATAAAATAGAGGGGGGAAAAGGAAATTCCATTGCAGAGCCGTATGCAATGCACAAAAGGTGCCTGTACGGTCCGTCGTTCAATTCTATTTTTTTTCTTGTTTTTTTTTTTAGTCCTTACTTTAATCCAATTCTTCAAGATAGAAGAACCGTTCATGCATGATGTTAGATCAATATTATCAGGGTTATGATTCACCAACCTGCTAGTTCTTTTTATGAGGCACAAGCAGGGGAATTTATCTTGGAAGCGGAAGAACTACTCAGACTTCGCGAAACCCTCACAAAGGTTTATGTACAAAGAACAGGTAACCCTTTATGGGTTATATCCGAAGACATGGAGAGAGATGTTTTTATGTCAGCAACAGAAGCCCAAGCTCATGGCATTGTTGATCTTGTAGCGGTCGAAAATGAAACTATTGGGGATTTCGCCTAAATATATGATTCCCTCCATAATTCCATTTTTCCGTGATTTGATATTGAATGTAAATAATTCATAATCATCAATAAATCAGGTTAAGATCGATCTAAACCAACCTATTTTATTATATATATGTATGATATGCCGACAATTAAACAACTTATTAGAAACACAAGACAGCCAATACGAAATATTACGAAATCCCCCGCACTTAGGGGGTGCCCTCAACGACGGGGAACATGTACTCGGGTGTATGTGCGACTCGTTTAGATCATGAGTTCAAACAAAATAAATACAGCAATTTTTCAAGTACCAATCACCAGTACCAAGGAATAAAGATAGATAGGATCGAAAAACGTTATTTATTATCTATAAAGCTAAAGATTCATCATCTACCTATATTTTTGTGTATTAAATTTATGGTTTCCATTGGTGCAAATCCAATCACCTCAGTTTGAGATGAGAAGTAATTCCCCATTGGTAGCAAATAGTTATCTATTAAGCGGAGGAAAGAGTACTATAAATAAGCAAAAAGGTTATGTTCCTAGTCTTGAAAGAGCGGACTAACAAGGTCAGCTACCTAGCCAACTTTCATAATTAAATGCCGTCACTGTATGGATAACCCTTTTGTGAAAAGAACTATTACTGATTGGTAGAGCTAAACTAAGGAGTGTGAACTATACAAGGTCACAATAACATTTGGTTAAATGAAAGAAAAGGCTCCGGTGTATAGAGAGGACCTCACCGTTTACGAAGTAACCATAGAAACGATGGAACCCACTATTTTTTTTTTTATCGCTAGAATTTATTCTTTCCGGGTATTTTACCCGGAAAGAATAAAAAAATCGTGGTTGGGAAGGTTATAGTAGCAAAAGCCATTGGAATTTATATTTTATATATCGGAATAATCCGTTTTGGTATTAATTAACGAGAGGGGGTATAAGAGAATGACTGAAAGAAAAGAAATCAATTAGTTATTCATTAAAGTTTAATTTGATTCAATGACCAGAGTTAGACGAGGATATATAGCTCGGAGACGTCGAACAAAAATTCGTTTATTTGCATCAACTTTTATAGGGGCCCATTCAAGACTTACCCGAACTGCTACTCAACAGAAAATGAGAGCTTTGGTTTCTTCTCATCGGGATAGGGGCAAACAAAAGAGAGACTTTCGTCGTTTGTGGATTACTCGAATAAATGCAGCAGCTCGTGAGAATATAGTATTCTATAGTTATAGTAAATTCATACACAATCTGTATAAGAAGCAATTGCTTCTTAATCGTAAAATACTTGCGCAAATAGCTATATCAAATAAGAATTGTCTTTACATGATTTCCAATAAGATTAGCAAATAAAAGAGATTAAAAAGTCATATATCATATATATATAAATAGCGAAAACAGAATAGAATTCCCCGGAGAATGGACTCCGGGAAGATAGAATAAAAATGAATTTAAGAAATGAAAAAGAAACTAAGATAAGTAGTGGGAATGAACGAACATCTTTCAAAAAAAAAAGATTTCTTCTTTCCCTATTTGTTGTTTCTTATAACACAACAATCAAATCTGGATTCGAGGTTTTTCGAGCAAAACATCAATCTGAGCTTGAGTTCCGCTTGGAGTTTTGAATCAATAGGAAGAGTCTATCTAAGAGTATATCTATTTATTTCGGGTTCTGGGACCAGCCGTTCTAGGGATCGGCTCAGCTCTCTCAAACTGTTTTTCATTATTAAGAAAAGGTAACAAAGATAAAATACGAGCTTGTTTTATAGCAATAGTAATTAATCGTTGTTGTTTCAAGGTCAATCTATTCACCCGTCTAGATAATATTTTTCCTTGTTCACTAATAAATCGACTAATTAAACTCATGTTTCTATAATCAATTTGATCCCCCGATTCAATTGGGGGAAAACGCCTACGAAAAGATCGCTTGGATTTGCGAAAAGGTTGCTTGGATTTATCCATGGTTTATTCCTTATCTCTAAATTTCTATTTCTTTATTCATTTCAGATCTGGCCGAAATGAGTTTTCTTTTTTTATTTGTATATTATATACATATATATGTTAAGTTTTTCTTTTTCTTGTTCCTTTGAAAAATAATACAATACATATGTTCCATTCGATCTATTTCTTTATTTCCCCATGAATCGTATGCTTGCGACAATAACGACAAAACTTTCTCAAGTCTAATCGACTGGGTGTATTGTGTCGATTCTTTTGAGTAATATATCTAGAAATGCCCGGCAATTTCTTATTGACACCATTTTGGGCACAACTGGTACACTCCAAAATAACTCTAACTCGGACATCTTTACCCTTAGCCATGAACCTCCTTTAAATTTTTGATCGACTTAATTCTTATATTTTCGACCCGAATCTAAATCTAAGAAGACGAAAACAACAAAAAAGAAAAAAAATATATATAAATAAAAATAAAAGTTACTAACTAGTTAATTTCAATTAATACTAATAGAAATTAATGGAATATAATAATTTTATGTGAGTAATACAACTTTTTCTAATTATCAATTATTCTTTCCAGTATTTCATTTAAGTATCCTTTTTTCTATGCTACGATTTCGTGGAATTTTTTACCCTATACAGGAACCTCTTTTCCATTTCTGTTCTCCAAAATAAAATAGGATCTTAAACTATAATTAAAAAAAGGGGAATGACAAAGCATCGGGGAATAAACGATTAATTTCTATCAATAGACCCGCTAAAGACCCAAACCATAGAGTAGTTAGCACGGGTGCTGTGGAGAGATATGTTTTTATATCCCGCATTGAAAATCCTCCTTCTTTATTGTAATACATATATGGTCAGATGCTGTAGTTCAAGATCATTTGTCTTTTTTGTACGGAATTCCTAACAAAAATAAATATCTACAATGAGCAGTAGATGAGGTTTTCCTATCCCTGTCCCTAAAAAAGAAAGGGGGTACCCCTTTCTTTTTTCTTAAGCATTCTAATAAATATTCATTCTTTTTTTATCAGATGTATTTTTTTTATCAGATGTATATAATTTTTTATTATTTATTATATGAAACCAAAAAGAAGAAATGACAAGAAAATTTTATATGAATACAGAAAAAAATAACGATATGGAAAACAAGACATGGATTTTGTACAATGACATTGTACAATAATTTTAAAAGGGATGTAGCGCAGCTTGGTAGCGCGTTTGTTTTGGGTACAAAATGTCACGGGTTCAAATCCTGTCATCCCTA